GCTAGCGTAGCTTAACTAAAGCATAACACTGAAGATGTTAAGATGGGCCCTAGAAAGCCCCGCAAGCACAAAAGCTTGGTCCTGACTTTACTATCAACTTTAGCTAAACTTACACATGCAAGTATCCGCACCCCTGTGAGAATGCCCCACAGTCCCCTGCCCGGGAACAAGGAGCTGGTATCAGGCACAATTACACCCAGCCCATGACACCTTGCTTAGCCACACCCTCAAGGGAACTCAGCAGTGATAGACATTAAGCTATAAGTGAAAACTTGACTTAGTCAAAGCTAAGAGGGTCGGTAAAACTCGTGCCAGCCACCGCGGTTATACGAGAGACCCAAGTTGATAGACGCCGGCGTAAAGAGTGGTTAAGATAGACTGAAACTAAAGCCGAACACCCTCAGAGCTGTTATACGCACCCGAAGGTAAGAAGTCCAATCACGAAAGTGGCTTTATGTCGCCTGAACCCACGAAAGCTATGATACAAACTGGGATTAGATACCCCACTATGCATAGCCCTAAACATTGATAGCGCACTACCCCTACTATCCGCCTGGGAACTACGAGCGTCAGCTTGAAACCCAAAGGACTTGGCGGTGCTTTAGATCCACCTAGAGGAGCCTGTTCTAGAACCGATAACCCCCGTTTAACCTCACCCTTCCTTGTTTTCCCCGCCTATATACCGCCGTCGTCAGCTTACCCTGTGAAGGCCTAATAGTAAGCAAAATTGGCACAACCCAAAACGTCAGGTCGAGGTGTAGCGTATGGAGGGGGAAGAAATGGGCTACATTCCCTAATACAGCGAATACGAACGATGCACTGAAATGTACATCCGAAGGAGGATTTAGCAGTAAGCAGGAAATAGAGCGTCCTGCTGAAATCGGCCCTGAAGCGCGCACACACCGCCCGTCACTCTCCCCAAACCTTTAAACTTAAGTAACTAAAACCCTATTACCACAAAGGGGAGGCAAGTCGTAACATGGTAAGTGTACCGGAAGGTGCGCTTGGAAAAATCAGAGTATAGCTAAGATAGAAAAGCATCTCCCTTACACTGAGAAGTCATCCGTGCAAGTCGGATTACCCTGACGCTCAACAGCTAGCCCCTCCAACCAAAAATAACAAATCACCATTAATAACCCCAAATACACTAACACTCCTGTTAAACAAACCATTTTTCCCCCTTAGTATGGGTGACAGAAAAGGGTCTGAGGAGCAATAGAGAAAGTACCGCAAGGGAACGCTGAAAGAGAAATGAAAAAACCCAGTAAAGCCTAGAAAAGCAGAGATTTCACCTCGTACCTTTTGCATCATGATTTAGCCAGTAACACCCAAGCAAAGAGTATTTTAGTTTGATTCCCCGAAACTAAGTGAGCTACTCCAAGACAGCCTAATATAGGGCAAACCCGTCTCTGTGGCAAAAGAGTGGGAAGAGCTTTGAGTAGAGGTGACAGACCTACCGAACTTAGTTATAGCTGGTTGCCTGAGAATTGGATAGAAGTTCAGCCTCCCGGCTTCTTTCTTCACCCTGTCTTAACCCTTATATGACACCCAAAGAAACCGTGAGAGTTAGTCAAAGGGGGTACAGCCCCTTTGAAACAAGACACAACTTTTCCAGGAGGGTAAAGATCATAATAAATAAAGGTAAAATGTTTTGGTGGGCCTAAAAGCAGCCATCCCCATAGAAAGCGTTAAAGCTCAGACATACCCCTCCCCCTCTCATCCTGATAATTTAATCTCAGCCCCCTAATCCTACCAGGCCATCCTATACAAATATAGGAGTGACCATGCTAATATGAGTAATAAGAGAGCACCCGCCTCTCTCCTTGCACACGTGTAAATCGGAACGGACACCCCACCGAACCTTAACGGCCCCAAATAAAGAGGGTACTGAACAACAGACCAAACAACCAGAAAATCATTCAATAGTTAACCGTTAATCCCACACTGGTGTGCCCCCAAGGAAAGACTAAAAGAAAAAGAAGGAACTCGGCAAACACACAAAGCCTCGCCTGTTTACCAAAAACATCGCCTCTTGCAAAACTAATGAATAAGAGGTCCCGCCTGCCCTGTGACTATAAGTTTAACGGCCGCGGTATTTTGACCGTGCGAAGGTAGCGCAATCACTTGTCTTTTAAATGGAGACCTGTATGAATGGCACGACGAGGGCTTAGCTGTCTCCTTTTTCAAGTCAATGAAATTGATCTCCCCGTGCAGAAGCGGGGATATATACATAAGACGAGAAGACCCTATGGAGCTTTAGACACCAAGACAGACCATGTTAAACACCCCTGAACAAAGGGCCAAACCAAATGAACCCTGCCCTAATGTCTTTGGTTGGGGCGACCGCGGGGAAGCATAAAACCCCCACGTGGAGTGGGAACACCCCCTCCTACAACTAAGAGCTCCCGCTCTAGTGAACAGAAATTCTGACCAACAAGATCCGGCAAAGCCGATCAACGGACCGAGTTACCCTAGGGATAACAGCGCAATCCCCTTTTAGAGCCCATATCGACAAGGGGGTTTACGACCTCGATGTTGGATCAGGACATCCTAATGGTGCAGCCGCTATTAAGGGTTCGTTTGTTCAACGATTAAAGTCCTACGTGATCTGAGTTCAGACCGGAGTAATCCAGGTCAGTTTCTATCTATGACATGATCTTTTCTAGTACGAAAGGACCGAGAAGAAGAGGCCCATACTTAAGGTACGCCTCCCCCTCACCTAATGAAGACAACTAAAATAGGCAAAAGGGCATGCCCCTGTGCCTAAGAAAATGGCATGTTAAGGTGGCAGAGCCCGGTTACTGCAAAAGACCTAAGCCCTTTCCACAGAGGTTCAAGTCCTCTCCTTAACTATGATTTCAACACTCATCACCCATATTATTAACCCCCTGGCTTTTATCGTGCCTGTTCTACTAGCCGTTGCCTTCCTAACCCTAATTGAACGAAAAGTGCTTGGCTACATACAACTACGAAAAGGCCCAAATATTGTCGGACCCTACGGCCTCCTACAGCCCATCGCCGACGGAGTTAAACTATTTATTAAAGAACCAGTACGCCCCTCAACCTCATCCCCAGTTCTATTTCTTCTAACCCCCATGCTAGCCCTTACCCTCGCCCTCACCCTATGAGCACCTATACCACTGCCTTACCCAGTAACAGACCTCAACCTAAGTATTCTATTTATTTTAGCCCTATCTAGCCTTGCGGTCTACTCAATCTTAGGATCAGGCTGAGCATCCAATTCAAAGTATGCTCTTATTGGTGCCTTACGAGCCGTTGCCCAAACTATTTCATACGAAGTAAGTCTAGGACTTATTCTTCTCAACACCATTATCTTCACAGGGGGATTTTCGTTACAAACCTTTAATGTAGCCCAAGAAAGCATTTGATTAATCCTACCAGCCTGACCCCTAGCCGCAATGTGATATATTTCAACTTTAGCTGAAACCAACCGTGCCCCTTTTGACTTAACAGAGGGGGAATCAGAGCTAGTCTCAGGCTTCAACGTAGAATATGCAGGAGGCCCATTCGCCCTATTCTTCCTAGCAGAATACGCCAACATCCTACTCATAAATACACTTTCCGCCACACTATTTCTTGGAGCCTCCCACATCCCTACAATCCCAGAACTCACGGCAATTAACCTAATAACTAAGGCAGCACTCCTTTCAATTGTCTTCCTATGGGTTCGAGCCTCATACCCACGATTCCGGTACGATCAGCTCATGCACCTTATTTGAAAAAACTTTCTACCCCTCACATTGGCCCTAGTCATCTGACACCTCGCCCTCCCTATTGCATTCGCAGGCCTACCCCCTCAACTCTAGCTCAGGAGCTGTGCCTGAAGCCAAAGGGCCACTTTGATAGAGTGAACCATGGGGGTTAAAGTCCCCCCAACTCCTTAGAAAGAAGGGGTTCGAACCCTACCTAGAGAGATCAAAACTCTCAGTGCTTCCACTACACCACTTCCTAGTAAAGTCAGCTAATTAAGCTCTTGGGCCCATACCCCAAACATGTTGGTTAAACTCCTTCCTTCACTAATGAACCCGTACATCTTAGCCACCCTGCTGTTTGGACTAGGCCTAGGAACCACAATTACATTCGCAAGCTCGCACTGGCTGCTCGCCTGAATAGGACTTGAAATAAATACCCTCGCCATCATCCCCCTAATGGCTCAGCACCATCACCCTCGAGCAGTTGAAGCCACCACTAAGTACTTTCTTACCCAAGCCACTGCTGCTGCCATATTACTATTTGCAAGCACTACTAATGCCTGACTTACAGGACAGTGGGACATTCAACAGATATCACACCCCCTTCCCATTACCATGATTACTCTTGCCCTAGCCCTAAAAATTGGCCTAGCTCCCGTCCACTCCTGACTCCCTGAGGTGCTCCAAGGCCTCGACCTCACCACTGGCCTTGTCTTATCTACCTGACAAAAACTCGCCCCCTTCGCACTCCTATTGCAGATTCAACCCACCAACTCAACCCTCCTTATTATACTAGGCCTCACCTCAACCCTCGTAGGGGGCTGAGGAGGGCTAAACCAAACCCAGCTACGAAAGATTCTTGCCTACTCCTCAATTGCACACCTCGGCTGAATGATCTTGATTCTGCAATTCTCCCCATCTCTTACCCTTCTGACCCTCCTTACCTACTTTATTATGACATTCTCAACCTTCCTTGTATTTAAGTTAAATAACTCAACCAACATTAACCAGCTCGCCTCCTCCTGAACGAAGGCCCCCGCGCTCACTTCCCTCACACCCCTCGTTCTACTATCACTAGGGGGCCTTCCCCCACTAACCGGCTTCATGCCAAAGTGACTAATCCTTCAAGAGCTAACCAAGCAAGACCTCGCCCCCACGGCCACACTAGCCGCCCTGACTGCCCTTCTCAGCCTATACTTTTACCTACGACTCTCGTATGCAATAGCGCTGACCATATCCCCAAACAATCTAGCCGGAACCACCCCCTGACGCCTTCCATCCTCGCAGTTTACATTACCCCTAGCTACTTCCACCGTAGCTACCCTGCTTCTCCTGCCCCTCACCCCCGCCGCAGTGGCACTACTAACCCTTTAAGGGACTTAGGATAGCACAAGACCAAGAGCCTTCAAAGCCCTAAGCGGGAGTGAAAATCTCCCAGTCCCTGATAAGACTTGCGGGACACTACCCCACATCTCCTGCATGCAAAACAGACACTTTAATTAAGCTAAAGCCTTACTAGATAGGCAGGCCTCGATCCTACAAACTCTTAGTTAACAGCTAAGCGCTCAAACCAGCGAGCATCCATCTACCTTTCCCCCGCCTGAAAGGGCCAAGGCGGGGGAAAGCCCCGGCAGGGTTTAGCCTGCTTCTCCAGATTTGCAATCTAGTATGTAAAACACCTCAGAGCTTGGTAAGAAGAGGACTTAAACCTCTGTCTATGGGGCTACAATCCACCGCTTAAAACTCAGCCATCCTACCTGTGGCAATCACACGTTGATTTTTCTCGACCAATCACAAAGACATCGGCACCCTCTATCTAGTATTTGGTGCTTGAGCCGGAATAGTAGGCACCGCCTTAAGCCTGCTCATTCGGGCAGAATTAAGTCAACCAGGCGCCCTTTTAGGGGACGACCAAATTTACAACGTAATTGTTACAGCGCATGCATTTGTAATAATTTTCTTTATAGTAATGCCAATTATGATCGGAGGATTTGGAAACTGACTTGTTCCCCTGATGATCGGGGCCCCAGACATAGCCTTCCCTCGAATGAATAATATGAGTTTTTGACTTCTTCCCCCATCTTTTCTCCTCCTCCTTGCTTCCTCTGGGGTAGAAGCTGGTGCCGGTACCGGATGAACAGTCTATCCTCCCCTGGCTGGCAACTTAGCCCACGCAGGAGCATCCGTTGATCTAACAATTTTCTCTCTGCACTTAGCGGGCATTTCCTCAATCCTTGGAGCCATCAACTTCATTACAACCATCATTAACATAAAACCTCCCGCTATTTCCCAATATCAGACGCCCCTCTTTGTATGAGCTGTATTAATTACTGCCGTCCTCCTCCTTCTCTCCCTTCCAGTTCTCGCTGCCGGTATTACAATGCTTCTCACAGACCGAAACCTTAACACCACCTTCTTTGATCCTGCAGGAGGAGGAGACCCAATCCTCTACCAACACCTATTCTGATTCTTTGGCCACCCAGAAGTCTACATCTTGATTCTTCCAGGGTTTGGAATAATTTCGCACATTGTTGCCTACTATTCTGGCAAAAAAGAACCTTTCGGCTACATAGGCATAGTGTGAGCTATAATAGCAATTGGCCTCCTAGGGTTTATTGTCTGGGCCCACCACATGTTCACAGTGGGAATAGACGTAGACACCCGTGCCTACTTCACGTCCGCCACTATAATTATCGCAATTCCCACCGGTGTTAAAGTTTTCAGCTGACTCGCCACCCTTCATGGGGGAAACATCAAATGAGACACACCACTTCTATGAGCCCTAGGCTTTATCTTCCTCTTTACAGTAGGGGGCTTAACCGGGATTATCCTAGCCAATTCTTCTTTAGACATTGTGCTCCATGACACATACTATGTAGTAGCCCACTTCCACTACGTACTATCAATAGGAGCTGTATTTGCCATTGTTGCCGGTTTTGTTCACTGATTCCCCCTATTTACAGGCTATACCCTCCACAGCACTTGAACAAAAATTCACTTTGGTATTATGTTCGCAGGGGTAAATCTCACCTTCTTCCCCCAACATTTCCTTGGCTTAGCCGGAATGCCTCGGCGGTACTCAGACTACCCAGATGCCTACACCCTATGAAATACAATTTCCTCTATCGGCTCCCTAGTTTCCCTCGTAGCAGTGATCCTCTTCTTATTTATTATTTGAGAAGCATTCGCCGCCAAACGTGAAGTGTTAGCAGTAGAACTAACCACAACTAATGTGGAATGACTGCATGGCTGCCCTCCCCCCTACCACACATTTGAAGAGCCCGCATTTGTTCAAGTTCAATCAAACTAACGAGAAAGGGAGGAGTTGAACCCCCATGTATTGGTTTCAAGCCAACCACATAACCGCTCTGTCACTTTCTTAATAAGACACTGGTAAAAAAGACCATTACATTGCCTTGTCAAGGCAAAATTGCGGGTTAAATCCCCGCGTGTCTTGAATAACAATGGCACATCCCTCACAGCTAGGATTTCAAGATGCAGCTTCACCTGTCATAGAAGAACTTCTTCATTTCCACGACCACGCCTTAATAATTACCTTCCTAATTAGTGCGCTAGTACTTTACATTATTGTGGCCATGGTTTCCACCAAACTTACTAATAAATATATCTTGGATTCCCAAGAAATCGAAATTATTTGAACCATTCTCCCTGCAATTATTCTTATTCTAATTGCCCTTCCCTCCCTTCGTATCCTTTACCTCATGGACGAAATCAATGACCCCCACCTCACAATTAAAGCGATGGGCCACCAATGATACTGAAGTTACGAATACACTGACTTTGAAGACCTCGGTTTTGACTCATACATAATTCCCACACAAGACTTAACCCCCGGCCAATTCCGCCTTCTGGAAGCAGACCACCGGATAGTAATTCCAGTTGAGTCCCCCATTCGAATATTAATTTCTGCTGAAGACGTCCTTCACTCCTGAGCAGTTCCAGCCTTAGGTGTAAAAATAGATGCAGTTCCCGGCCGCCTAAATCAAACAGCTTTTATTGCATCCCGACCAGGGGTATTCTATGGACAGTGTTCTGAAATTTGCGGGGCCAACCACAGTTTCATACCCATTGTAGTTGAAGCAGTCCCCCTAGAACACTTTGAAAATTGATCATCCTTTATACTTGAAGACGCCTCGCTAAGAAGCTAAACAGGGTATAGCGTTAGCCTTTTAAGCTAAAGATTGGTGCCTCCCGCCCACCCCTAGCGACATGCCTCAGCTCAATCCCGCACCTTGATTTGCCATTCTAGTCTTTTCTTGACTAATTTTCCTAACTGTGGTTCCCCCAAAAGTTATGGCCCACACCTTCCCAAATGAACCTTCCCCCCAAAGTACAGAAAAACCCAAAACAGAGCCCTGAAACTGACCATGATATTAAGCTTTTTCGATCAATTTATGAGCCCCTCATATCTGGGTATTCCTCTAATGGCCCTTGCCCTCACCCTCCCCTGAATCCTATATCCCACCCCATCTCGCCGATGACTAAATAACCGACTACTAACCCTTCAAGGCTGATTCATTGGCCAATTCACCAAACAACTTCTACTGCCGGTGAACCTAGGCGGACATAAGTGAGCTGTTCTACTAACCTCCCTAATACTATTTCTGATTACCTTAAACATGCTCGGCCTTCTTCCATATACTTTTACACCCACTACACAGCTATCCTTAAATATGGGCCTTGCAGTCCCCCTTTGAATAGCAACAGTTGTTATTGGATTCCGTAATCAACCAACCATTGCCCTTGGCCACCTTCTGCCAGAGGGAACCCCCACCCCTCTAATCCCCGTCCTAATCATCATCGAGACAATTAGCCTATTCATTCGCCCCCTGGCCCTGGGAGTACGACTAACAGCTAACCTCACAGCCGGGCATCTTTTGATTCAATTAATTGCCACAGCTGCCTTTGTTCTTCTGCCCCTAATGCCAACCGTGGCAATTCTAACATCAACACTATTGTTCCTCCTTAGCTTACTAGAAGTTGCCGTAGCAATAATTCAAGCTTATGTCTTCGTACTTCTTTTAACCCTTTACCTACAAGAAAACGTCTAATGGCCCATCAAGCACACGCATACCACATAGTCGACCCCAGCCCTTGACCTTTAACAGGCGCAGTTGCTGCCCTACTAATAACCTCAGGCCTCGCAGTCTGATTCCACTTTCATTCCACAACACTAATATCTCTCGGAACAGCCCTCCTCCTTCTTACAATGTACCAATGATGACGAGACATCGTACGAGAAGGCACATTTCAAGGGCACCACACACCGCCCGTCCAAAAAGGACTTCGATACGGAATAATTCTCTTTATTACTTCTGAGGTCTTCTTTTTCCTAGGTTTCTTCTGAGCCTTTTACCACTCAAGCCTCGCACCAACCCCTGAACTAGGAGGCTGCTGACCCCCTACTGGCATTACCACCTTAGACCCATTCGAAGTGCCCCTACTCAATACGGCCGTACTGCTCGCCTCAGGAGTCACAGTTACCTGGGCCCACCATAGCATCATAGAAGGTGAACGAAAACAAGCTATCCAGTCCTTAGCCCTTACAATTCTCCTTGGCTTTTACTTCACCTTCCTCCAAGCCATAGAATACTACGAAGCCCCCTTTACAATCGCAGATGGGGTATACGGCTCCACATTTTTTGTGGCAACCGGCTTCCACGGACTTCACGTCATTATTGGCTCCACATTTTTAGCCATCTGTCTACTTCGTCAAATTCAGTATCACTTTACCTCCGAACACCATTTCGGGTTTGAAGCAGCCGCCTGATACTGACACTTCGTAGACGTTGTCTGACTGTTCCTCTACATCTCCATCTACTGATGAGGGTCCTAGTCTTTCTAGTATCAAAACAAGTATAAGTGACTTCCAATCACCCGGTCTTGGTTAAAGTCCAAGGAAAGATAATGAACTTAATCACAACAATCATTGTTATTGCCATTGCCCTCTCCACCATCCTAGCCATCGTCTCCTTTTGACTTCCTCAAATAACCCCCGACCACGAAAAGCTCTCCCCCTATGAATGCGGGTTTGACCCCTTAGGCTCGGCCCGACTACCCTTTTCCCTCCGATTCTTCCTTGTCGCCATCCTTTTTCTTCTCTTTGACCTAGAAATTGCCCTTCTCTTACCCCTTCCTTGAGGAGACCAACTATCCTCCCCACTACTCACATTCCTCTGAGCCTCAACCGTTCTTGTCCTACTTACTTTAGGCCTAATTTATGAATGAGCCCAAGGCGGATTAGAATGGGCCGAATAGGTATTTAGTATAAGCAAAATATTTGATTTCGGCTCAAAAGCTTGTGGTTAAAGTCCACAATTACCTAATGACCCCTGTTCACTTCGCTTTTTCATCAGCCTTCGTACTAGGCCTGTCAGGCCTAGCATTTCATCGAACCCACCTTCTCTCCGCCCTCCTTTGTCTAGAAGGAATAATACTTTCCTTATTTATCGCCCTTTCCTTGTGGACACTACAGCTAGACTCTACTAACTTTTCAGCCTCCCCCATACTTGTGCTCGCATTCTCAGCTTGCGAAGCAAGCGCGGGGCTTGCATTACTAGTAGCCACTGCCCGAACCCACGGAACTGACCGCTTACAGAGCCTAAATCTCCTACAATGCTAAAAATTCTTATTCCAACCCTAATGCTTGTACCAACAGCCTGAATAGCCCCCGCCAAGTGATTATGGCCCACCGCCCTTCTCCACAGCCTAATTATTGCATTGGCCAGCCTCACCTGGCTAAAAAACCTATCAGAAACCGGCTGAACCTCCCTTAACCTATACCTAGCAACTGATCCCCTTTCAACCCCTCTCCTAGTCCTCACCTGCTGGCTACTACCCCTTATAATCCTTGCAAGCCAGAACCACACAGCCCTTGAACCCATCAACCGGCAGCGAATATATATTACACTTCTAACATCCCTGCAAGCCTTCCTGATTATGGCCTTCAGCGCCACCGAAATCATTATGTTTTACGTTATGTTTGAAGCCACCCTAATCCCAACCTTAATTCTTATCACGCGATGAGGAAACCAAACTGAACGGCTTAATGCAGGCACCTATTTCCTATTCTACACCTTGGCAGGCTCCCTGCCTCTCCTAGTCGCCCTCCTCCTACTCCAAAACAGTGCAGGAACCCTTTCCCTCCTAACCCTTCAGTATTCTGACCCTGTTCAACTTATAACCTACGCAGACAAGCTATGATGGGCAGGCTGCTTATTAGCCTTTCTAGTAAAAATACCACTATACGGGGTACACCTTTGACTTCCCAAAGCACATGTTGAAGCCCCCGTCGCTGGCTCCATGATCCTTGCCGCCGTCCTCCTGAAGCTAGGGGGTTACGGGATGATACGAATACTAGTTGTGCTAGAACCCCTTACCAAGGAACTAAGCTACCCATTCATTATCTTTGCACTCTGAGGTGTTATTATAACGGGCTCAATTTGCTTACGCCAAACAGATCTAAAGTCTCTTATCGCCTATTCCTCAGTAAGTCATATAGGACTGGTCGTAGGGGGGATTCTCATCCAAACACCCTGAGGCTTTACTGGTGCCCTCATTCTTATGATCGCACACGGATTAACATCTTCCGCCCTGTTCTGCCTAGCAAACACCAATTATGAACGCACACACAGCCGAACTATAATCTTAGCACGAGGCCTACAGATAGCCCTCCCCCTAATGACGACCTGGTGGTTTATTGCTAGTCTTGCCAATCTGGCCCTTCCCCCACTACCAAACCTCATGGGAGAATTAATAATCATTACCTCACTATTCAACTGGTCCTGATGAACCCTGGCTTTAACAGGAGCCGGAACTCTCATCACCGCGGGCTATTCACTCTACATATTCCTTATAACCCAACGGGGCCCACTCCCCGCACACATCCTTGCCCTAGACCCCTCCCACTCCCGAGAACACCTACTAATGGCTCTTCACCTTCTCCCCCTAATATTACTTATTCTTAAACCCGAACTAATTTGAGGCTGGGCCGCTTGTAGATATAGTTTAACAAAAACATTAGATTGTGATTCTAAAAACAGAGGTTAAAACCCCCTTATCCACCGAGAGAGGCTCGCTAGCAACGAAGACTGCTAATCTTCGCCACCTTGGTTGAACCCCTGGGCTCACTCGCCGCTGCTCCTAAAGGATAACAGCTCATCCGTTGGTCTTAGGAACCAAAAACTCTTGGTGCAAATCCAAGTAGCAGCTATGCATCCTACTTCACTTATGATAACATCAAGCTTAATCATTATCTTCACGCTTCTGGCCTACCCTGTACTCACAACCCTCACCCCTCGGCCCCAAGATACTAACTGAGCCCTCACCCAAGTTAAAACAGCAGTAAAACTAGCCTTCTTTGTTAGCCTCCTCCCCCTATTTCTATTCCTCAACGAAGGAGCAGAAATAATTATCACCAACTGAAACTGAATAAACACCACAACCTTTGACGTAAACATTAGCTTCAAGTTTGACCACTATTCAATTATCTTCACCCCTATTGCCCTCTACGTAACTTGATCAATCCTGGAGTTCGCATCCTGATATATGCACGCGGACCCTTACATGAACCGGTTCTTCAAATACCTCCTTGTCTTCCTCATCGCCATGGTTGTCTTAGTGACAGCCAACAATATATTTCAACTATTTATCGGCTGAGAGGGGGTTGGCATTATGTCATTCCTTCTCATCGGTTGGTGGTACGGACGGGCGGACGCAAATACCGCCGCCCTACAGGCAGTCCTCTACAATCGAGTTGGGGATATTGGCTTAATCTTTGCCATAGCATGAATAGCAACGAACCTCAACTCATGAGAAATGCAACAGATATTTGCAGCCGCCAAAGGCCTCGATCTTACCTTCCCCCTCTTAGGGCTTATTATTGCCGCCACTGGTAAATCAGCCCAATTTGGACTACACCCCTGACTACCGTCTGCCATAGAGGGTCCTACACCGGTCTCTGCCCTACTGCACTCAAGCACAATGGTCGTCGCGGGCATTTTCCTTCTAGTCCGTATAAGCCCCCTAATAGAGAACAACCAAACCGCCCTAACCACCTGCCTGTGCCTAGGCGCCCTCACTACTTTATTCACCGCCACTTGTGCCCTCACCCAAAACGATATCAAAAAAATTGTTGCATTCTCCACATCCAGCCAACTAGGCCTAATGATAGTGACTATCGGACTTAACCAACCTCAACTTGCTTTCCTCCATATCTGCACCCACGCTTTCTTCAAAGCCATACTTTTTCTCTGCTCCGGCTCAATTATTCACAGCCTAAACGACGAGCAAGACATCCGAAAAATAGGAGGAATACACCATCTCACCCCCTTTACATCTTCCTGCCTTACTATTGGTAGCCTGGCCCTTACCGGCACCCCCTTCCTAGCAGGTTTCTTCTCTAAAGATGCCATCATTGAAGCCCTCAACACATCCCACCTTAACGCCTGAGCCCTTACCTTGACCCTTCTTGCCACCTCATTCACGGCCATCTACAGCCTCCGAGTCGTATTCTTTGTATCTATAGGCCACCCCCGATTTAGTTCACTATCCCCTATCAACGAAAACAACCCAGCAGTCATTCAACCCATTAAACGATTAGCCTGAGGAAGCATTATTGCCGGCCTCCTGATCACCTCAAATATTATCCCCCTAAAAACACCTGTAATATCCATGCCTCCTCTACTCAAACTGGCCGCCCTAACCGTCACCATCCTTGGCTTACTCCTCGCCCTCGAGCTCGCTTCACTAACAGGTAAACAATACAAACCCACCCCCCAATTGACTGCCCACCACTTCTCCAATATACTAGGCTTCTTCCCCGCAGTTATTCACCGCTTCACCCCTAAGCTAAACCTAACCCTAGGCCAGACAATTGCCAGCCAAATAGTTGACCAAACCTGACTAGAAAAAACGGGCCCCAAAGCCGTAGCTTCCTCTAATATCCCCCTAATTACAACCACAAGCAACACTCAACAAGGCATAATCAAAACCTACCTTACCCTCTTCCTTCTCACTCTCGTCCTCACAACACTCATTTTTGCCTATTAAACCGCCCGAAGTGTCCCCCGGCTTAGTCCTCGCGTTAACTCTAACACCACAAACAAAGTAAGAAGAAGCACCCACGCACTAATAACTAACATTCCCCCTCCTAATGAGTATATCAACGCAACCCCTCCTGCATCCCCCCGAAACACAGAAAACTCACCAAGCTCATCTACCGGTACCCAAGAAGACTCATATCATCCCCCTCAAAACACCCCAGAAACTAAAGCCACCCCCACCGCATACATCACCATATAAGCCGCAACAGATCAACTCCCCCAACTTTCAGGGTAAGGCTCAGCAGCAAGTGCTGCTGAATACGCAAACACGACTAACATCCCACCTAAATAAATTAAAAATAAGACCAAAGACAGAAAAGGACCCCCGTGGCCCACTAAAACACCACACCCCATGCCTGCCACCACCACTAACCCTAAGGCAGCAAAGTAGGGGGAAGGATTAGAAGCAACCGCAACTAACCCGAGCACTAACCCAAATAAAAACAAAGACATAATATAAGTCATAATTCCTGCCAGGACTCTAACCAGGACTAATGGCTTGAAAAACCACCGTTGTTATTCAACTACAAGAACCTTAATGGCAAGTCTCCGGAAAACCCACCCCCTCCTAAAAATTGCAAACGATGCACTAGTGGACCTTCCCACCCCCTCTAATATTTCGGTCTGATGAAACTTTGGCTCCCTCCTTGGCCTCTGCTTGATTACACAGATCCTCACAGGACTATTCCTGGCCATACACTACACCTCAGACATTGCTACAGCCTTCTCGTCTGTCGCACACATCTGCCGAGACGTAAACTACGGATGGCTAATTCGAAACATCCATGCCAACGGCGCATCCTTCTTCTTCATCTGCCTGTACTTACACATCGGCCGAGGCCTTTACTACGGTTCCTACCTCCATAAAGAAACATGAAACGTTGGAGTCGTGCTTCTTCTCCTGGTAATAATGACCGCTTTCGTAGGCTATGTCCTCCCCTGAGGCCAAATATCTTTCTGGGGGGCTACCGTCATCACCAACCTCCTATCTGCTGTCCCCTACGTTGGCAACACCCTCGTCCAATGAATTTGAGGGGGCTTCTCAGTAGACAACGCCACCCTCACACGGTTTTTTGCCTTCCACTTCTTATTCCCCTTTGTCATCCTGGGCGCAGCGGTCATTCATCTCCTTTTCCTCCACGAGACAGGCTCAAACAACCCCCTCGGCCTAAATTCAGACGCAGACAAGATTTCCTTCCACCCCTACTTTTCATACAAAGATCTACTGGGCTTCGCAGCCCTCCTTACTGCACTTGTTTCATTAGCCCTATTTTCCCCCAACCTATTAGGCGACCCAGACAACTTTACCCCTGCCAACCCCCTAGTGACGCCTCCTCATATCAAGCCCGAGTGATACTTCCTATTTGCATACGCCATCCTCCGATCGATTCCCAATAAACTGGGGGGAGTTCTAGCCCTACTATTCTCGATCCTTGTACTTATACTAGTCCCAATCCTCCACACATCAAAACAACGGGGCTTAACGTTTCGACCTCTGACCCAATTCCTGTTTTGAACCCTAATTGCAAACGTTGCAATTCTGACTTGAATTGGAGGCATGCCCGTCGAAGATCCTTATATTATTATCGGACAAGTTGCTTCCCTATCTTACTTTCTCCTCTTCCTAATCTTACTCCCCATAGCAGGTTGATTGGAAAATAAAGCCCTTGGATGAACATGCACTAGTAGCTCAGTCTCAGAGCGCCGGTCTTGTAAACCGGACGTCGGGGGTTAAAATCCCCCCTACTGCTCAAAGAAAGGAGATTTTAACTCCCACCCCTAACTCCCAAAGCTAGGATTCTAAACTAAACTATTCTTTGTAAATATATATATGTACCCACAAATACATGTATGTATTTACACCATACATTTATATTAACCATATCAATGGCATTCAAGTACATAAGTGTGTAATCACCATCAATAGGGTTAAACCATTAATACGACACCATAACCACGAAGTATTACATTAACCAATACTGATTTATCTAACATTTAAGATAAGTCTTGGGTGGGCCGAAACTTAAGTCCGAACAGAACACTTCATATGTCAAGATATACCAAGTACCCACCATCCCGTTAGCTATTACAATCTTAATGTAGTAAGAACCGACCAACCGGTGATTCCTTAATGCATACGACTATTGAAGGTGAGGGACAAATATCGTGGGGGTTTCACTCAGTGAACTATTCCTGGCATTTGGTTCCTACTTCAGGGCCATTAATTGATATTACTCCCCATACTTTCATCGACGCTTGCATAAGTTAATGGTGGGGTACATAGTACGAGATGACTCAGCATGCCGGGCGTTCTCTCCAGCGAGCAAGGGGTTTCCTTTTTTTGTCTTCCTTTCACCTGGCATTTCAGAGTGCGCACGGTAATTACGTACAAGGTCGAGCATTTCCTTGCGCGCAAGGAAATAGTCTTGCATGGTGAAAAGTCTAATCTTATAAGAACTGCATAAGTGATATCAAGAGCATAAAGTATGAATATTTCTCCTAACTTATCTAAGATTCCCCCCTGGGGCTTTTGCGCGTAAAACCCCCCTACCCCCCAATACTAGTGAGATCACTAACATTCCTGAAAACCCCCCGTAAACAGGAAAACCTCAAGTAGCATATTTTAAAGCCCAAAGTGTGTCTATTTACACTATTAAAATAATGCGCGT